GAAAGTATAAATAAAAAGTATAAAGACTATGAAAGTCTAAATACTATGACTAGAACGCGGTACAAGTAAAAAAAAAAAAGAATTCCTCCAAACCGATCCAAAAAGAATATAAACAAAAAAAGCAAAAGGCTTTACACAATTTTTTTGATCATACATCACTTTCAACAAAAATTTTCTTCTTTTGAAGAACTTGATGTTGATAAATCCGTAGATCTAAAAATTCATTTCGGATAATTGAACCTTTTCAAACTGTTTCTTTTTAAGAACCAAAAAGATTTGTGCTAAAATAACAGATGCAAAAAAGAACAAAAGGCCTTGGACACGTAATGGGTCTTGAAGTACTATTTCCGCATCCCCCTGACCAAATCCACCCACATTGGGATTACTTGTTAATGGTTGATCCAGTTTGATGGATTCGCCTTCTGAAATAAGAAGTTCTGGTCCTGGGGGTATAATATCCGTCACTTGACGTCCCTCTGACGCATCCGTTATGATTATTTCGTATCCCCCTTTTTCTTTTCGTATGATTTTGCTTACTATACCTGTTACTGTAGCATTATAAACCGTATTGTTACTCTTGCTCCCGTCGGGATAAATCTGACCTCTTCCCCGGTTTCCGCCTACATATATGGGATATTTTAAGAAGTGAACGCCCCTCTTAGTAGCAGGGTCCGGAGAAATAATAGGGAAGGTGATTTCGCTATATTTCTGACCAGGAACAGGGCCTATCACAAGAATATTTTTATTAGTCGGGCGATAACTCTGAAAAAAAAGATTACCTATCTTTTCTTTTATCTCGGGCGAAATACGATCGGGAGGGGCTAATTCAAACCCCTCAGGTAAAATAAGAACAGCCCCCACATTCAAGGCACCTTTTTTACCATTGGCAAGCACTTGTTTCAGTTGCATATCATAAGGAATTCGAACAACTGCTTCAAATACAGTATCCGGAAGTACCGCTTGGGGAACCTCAATACTCACGGGCTTATTGGCTAAATGACAATTGGCGCATACAATACGGCCAGTTGCTTCGCGTGGATTTTCATAACCCTGCTGTGCAAAAATGGGATATGCATTTGAAATAGATGCCCGAGTTATTATATATATGATGAGCGATACGGAAATGGAGCGAGTAATCTCTTCTTTTATCCAAGAGAAAGTCTTTCTAGTTTGCATGGTCCAATCGTTGATCCCCAAAATTTCTACAATAAAATTAGGCGGGTTCCTAGTAAAGTTCCCTATCTACCAAGCTGCTATTTACTGAAAAATTTTTACTAAAATCTAGGAGGAATCCGAATTTCTTGGATGTATAGAGAAAAGAAGTGCATAATATAAAAACAGTAAGATTTTGAATGTTTTACTTATGGACAAAATAACAAACATTCCATTTGGATCAGGGGAGCCTTTTTCATTTCAATCACTCATTGAATGATAAATCACTACAAGTGACGGAGATATACGATTTAAATAATAGAAGACCCAATATTTAAAAATCGTATCAACAATGACTGGAAGAATGGAAGCAAGGACAGGTAAAATTTGATCATTATGAGTAAATCCAAAATCTTTGTAGACAGAGCCAATCATTAGTTCCCAACCGCGGGTTGAATGGAATCCTATACATAAGTCGCTTAAAAAAAGAATAGAAAGGGCTTTTATTGTGTCATTTAAGTTATATACGAATTCTTGAACCCAGGAATTAAGAATAATAAGTTTTTCTTTACCTAGAATATAATAACCGCTTAGAATAACGAAACAGATTAGATTTGTGGAGAAGCGCAAAATTGTATGGATACGATCCTCATTGTGTATCTTGATCCATTCGATCGTTTCTTTTTGGATTTCGATACGAAACTTCTGTAGATGTGGTTCCGGGTATTCCTTTACCATTTGGTCCAAGAGGAGGAGTTCTTCTAATTCTATGAATTTTGCTAGAATACTCTTTTCTTGAGTATCATTGAAAAAAGTTTCGGATTTACTTCTATTCCACCAATAAATAATCCAAGATTCCAGACTTTTTTTAAATAAAAAAGAGATCCACCAGGGCAAAAATACTATAGATGTAAAATAGAGAATACAGGTAAATGCTTTTTTTTTCATTTTGCATCTGTGAATTTTTAATGAATCGACTTCATTCGTTAACTCTATACGATCTAAAGTCTTATATCAAGCATAAGTTTTATTACAAGGCTTCAAACCTATAAATTTCTAATAGTATAAAAATTAAAAATAAAAAGAGAATATCTTTTTTCTATATCTTTTTCTCTATATCTTTTTCCAAAATACTTTTTTTGATCTATCAAATGAGTCCCGTTATTTAAATTTGTTTGGTACTCTTTTTCTTAGTGAATTTACGGAATTTAGGGAATTTACATACGCATAAAAAATTTTTTGGATAAGAGGGCAAAAAAAAAAAGGGTTTTGTTTTCGAATTTTTGCGTATATAGAATATAGAATATAAGCCGTTTTTGATTCATTAGTATTCTAAAAGAATTTCAGTTAAATTATGCTATAAGAAAGAGAACTCTTGACTTCGGATTTTGACCTTGACCTTGACCTCCCGCTAAGAAAATTGTTTATTCTTCAGTTCATTTCAAAATACTTGAATTGGTACACGCAAGAAATAGGCCAATTTCGCAGCCTTTTGCTCAATTTCTCGTGGCTCAGCAGTACGAGTCAAAGGAATGGGACCCTGGCCTCTGATTTCCATATAAAGGACGTGCCGAGCATAAATACCCTCTTTAACTTCGATTCTGATCGACTGAATATCTTTCATAAGGAATCGGAGTAAGATGCGACGATTTTTTCCAGGAAATCCCCAACGAAAAATACACACTATCCCTTCTTTTCTATCGAATCGATCATAACCACTACCCACATTCCACGAAATTGTGCACCATAAATAAGAGCTAATAAATAGACCGGCGATCCCATAGAAAGACATTACGATCCCTTGTGGAAAAAAAATGATTTGTTCAGACGGAAATAAAGATATCAAATTTCTGTCAAGATAACTGGAAATTCCAACTAATAAAAACCCCAATGAACCTAAAAAAAGTATAAGGGCCCAGCAGAAATTGCTTTTTTTTCGAGACCCCGCTATAAGTTCTATCCATACATGTTCTGATTGCCAACTCATACTAGATCCAGTTGTATTTTATTGGAAGTGGGAGACTTGCCCAAATCAATTTGACTTTCCTTTTTTTCCAAAGGAACTTTTACCAACTCTCAATATTCTTATGTGAATCTTTAGGAAAAATTCCTTAGATCTAGACTTAGATCTAAAATAATGGTAGCTTTCCCATAAAATCTCCTATTTACACACATATAGCCCCATCCATGTGTTCTACATTTAGTTCAGACATACGCCCCAATTTCTTTTCAATTAGCCAATTTACTCATATATCATATTTACGTTTGCACAAGAACCCTTTAACTTTCATTTATGTTTGATATGTTTGAAGAAACCCGCATTTTATACAATATTATACTGAATAGATATCCGTGTTATAATCCAAGTCCAAGTCTCTAAGTCTTGAAAAAAAAATACATGAAATTTATCACATCAGATCTATCAGATTTAAAAAATCTTGTTTTTTTGAACATGAAGAGATAAAGAAACCATTGCAATTGCTGGAAAGACTAAGCCCACTAAAGGCACAAAAATAGGGGGTAAGTTGTTGAGAATTGTCATAGAATGGGCACCTCGATTCAATATTTGTATCTGTTATTTGTTTTTATATTAATCTTTTTACCTATTATTGCTATATTCTATTGTTAGAAAGATAGCTTAGATTCGTTCTAATTCGTATATAATTATACTAAGTATATCTAAGTGAGTATATAGAATAAAGTGAATTAAAGTGAAATGCAGAGAGTGTACAATTAACTAAATGCACTTTTTTCCGCACGAAGTGGATATTAATCCACTTGTTTTCTTCTTCTTTTCTTCTATTATTTTTTATCTTTTTCTTGTCTTCTAACTTTAATCTTTAATTTTCGAATTTAACTTTAATAAATCTAATAAAGAGTTTTTTCCGCTTAGAAATTTCCGGCAAATTCGTTATTGGTTATAATCCGAAGGTAAGAAAAGAACACGAAATTCGTTTTATTTAGTTTACATTTACCTTGTCCAGTTGAATTTCGCGGAAGAAAGAATTCGCCCTTTTATTTTTATATTGTTGCTAGAAGGTTCCCTATTTAGGAATTAGGAATATAGAAAGATAATGCAGATAATTTGTTTATCCGCATTATCTTTCTATAATTTCTTCTTATGCCACCCCCAAAAAATCCATTTTAAGATTTTTCCTTTGATTCCGATAACTAAATACTTACTTAATATTTATTTCGCAAAAAAAATTAACGAATTTTGAACTTTATTATTAACTTAGGACTCCGCTGAATTTTTTATTCTTTTTTATTCAAAGGACAAAAATTGTGTAGCTGTAATAACTCATCCAAAACGCCCTTTAACGGATTACGTGGTACTATTGGGTCCAATAAACCATTTTCAAATAAAACTTCGGCTGTTTGTGAACCTTCAGGTACTTCTATATTTAATGTTTGTTCAATTACTCTTTTACCCGCAAATGCAATATAAGCGTCGGGTTCACTAATAATGATATCCCCCAACATACCAAAACTTGCTGTCACCCCACCAGTCGTAGGAGTTGTAAGGATTGATATATAAAATGACTTTTTATTCGATTTATAATTATATAAAGCGGCAGATATTTTAGCCATTTGCATCAAGCTCAAACTTCCTTCGTACATGCGGGCTCCTCCGGAAGCACACACTAGAATAAGGGGTAAAATTTGATTGGTAGCATATTCGATCAAACGAGTGATTTTCTCACCTACTACGGATCCCATACTACCTCCGATAAATCGAAAATCCATCACTCCAATTGCTACGGGAATGCCGTTTATTTGACCTATACCCGTTTGAACAGCTTCGGATAATTCTGTTTCGTCTTGACAAGCAAAAATGCGCTCTAGAT